AAGAGTATAAATAAGACAAAGGAGTTTTCATAATTTCATTTTTTTGATCATAAATAATCGCCAACAAGAATTTGGTTCTTTTTACGTACTTGATATCGATAAATCTGCGAATCTAGAAATTCATTTCGGCCAATTGAACCTTCTCGAACTGTTTCTTTTTAAGAACCAAAAAGATTTGTGCCAAAATAACAGATGCCAAGAAGAACAAAAGTCCTTGGACACGTAATGGATCTTGAAGTACTATTTCTGCATCTCCCTGACCAAATCCGCCTACATTAGGATTACTCGTTAATGGTTGATCAAATTTGATAGATTCGCCCTCGGAAACAAGAAGTTCTGGTCCGGGAGGGATAATATCAACCACTTGACGTCCCTCCGACGCATCCGTTATGGTTATCTCATACCCCCCTTTTTCTTTTCGTATGATTTTGCTTACTATACCTGCTGCTGTAGCATTATAAACTGTATTGTTACTCTTGTTGCCGTCGGGATAAATCTGACCCCTTCCCCTGTTCCCGCCTACGTATATAGGATATTTTAAGAAGTGAACATCCTTCTTAGTAGCAGGGTCCGGGGAAAGAATAGGGAAGGTTATTTCACTATATTTTTTACCAGGGACAGGGCCTACCACAAGAATATTTGTTTTATTGGGGCGATAGCTCTGAAAAGACAAATTGCCAATCTTTTCTTTCATCTCAGGAGAAATACGATCGGGAGGAGCTAATTCAAACCCCTCCGGTAAAATAAGAACAGCTCCGACGTTCAACCCCCCTTTTTTACCATTAGCAAGAACCTGTTTCAGTTGCATATCATAAGGAATTCGAACAACTGCTTCAAATACAGTATCAGGAAGTACCGCTTGTGGAACCTCAATTTCCACGGGCTTATTAGCTAAATGGCAATTGGCACATACAATACGCCCAGTCGCTTCTCGTGGATTTTCATAACCCTGCTGTGCAAAAATGGGATATGCACTTGAAATGGACGTCCGAGTTAAGATATATATCATGAGCGATACGGAAATAGATCGAGTAATCTGTTTCTTTAGCCAAGAAAAAGCATTTCTAGTTTGCATGGTCCAATCATTGATCGCGAAAATTTCTACAATAAATTGGGTAGGTCGCTAGTATAGTTCCCTAGCCACGATTCTGCTATTTGCTGGAATAATCTAGGATGAATCTTCCCGATGGTTAGAAATAGGAAGAGTAAATATGATTTTCAATACTTTGCTTATGTACAACTACAAAGTACCAAGCATTCTAATTGGATTAGATTAATATCAATGGATCCTTTATCATTCAGTTATTGAATCATAAAGCAGTAAAATTGACGGAGACAGACTAGTTAAATAACGGAAAAGCCAATATTTAAAACATGTATCGAAAATTACTGGAAGGATGCAAACAAGAATAGTTATAGTTTGCTCATTCGCAACAACTCCAACCTCGTTATAGATAGAGCGTATAACGAATTCCCAACCTGGGGGTGAATGATATCCGAGAAAAAACTCACTTACTAGAAGAATACACAAAGCTTTTGCTGTGTCACTTAAGTTATATAGGAATTCCTGAGCCCAAGAGTTAAGAATAACAAGTTTTTCCTTACCCAAAATTGAATACCCGCTTAGAATACCAAACCAGATTATATTTGTTGAGAAGTGCAAAATCGTATCCATACGATTCTCATTTTGTATCGTGATTAATTGGATCGTTTCTTTATGGATTCCTATCCCAAACTCTTCGAGATGTGTTTCCGAGTATTCCTTGATCATTTCGTCCAAGAAGAGGAGTTCCTCTAATTCTCTGAATTTTTCTAGAAGACTCTTTTCTTGAATATTATTCAAGACAATTTGGGATTGCCCAGTATTCCACCAATTAGTAACCCAAGATTCCAGCCATTTATTAACTGAGAAAGAAATCCACCAGGGCAAAAATACTATAGATGCAAGATAGAAAAGAGGAGTGAATGCTTTCTTTTTTGCCATTTTTTCGTCTGTAAATTGTTAATCAACCCATTCGTACACTCTATGCGATCGAATATTTCTTACACACATGAGTTTTATACAAGGTATCGAACTTATGAATCTATTTTCTTTGTGATTTTGTGGTTAGTCTTTGAATCTAGAAAGAATACAGAAATAGGCTAAGAATTCACTTCGAATGAAGAAATTGAGAATATTGTTTCCTGATATCTCAATTGGTCAAATTAAAAATAAAGTGTATCCTTTCGATGAATGATCGAAAGAACCACTTTAAGTAATGAATATTATTCAGATTTTGAGACGAAAGAACTCCTTTGCTATCAAAATATCCAATATTTCGAAAAAATTTCATTGATTACCCATAGTCAGGAATAGAATAATTGAGGGAAAGATATTAGGATGATAAAAAAAAAAATGACTGGCAAAGGATAAATTGGCTAGTTCTCAGTATTTAATTAAGAAATCCAATTGTTGGTCATTAAAGAATACAAAAGAAAGAATTTCAAATTTACAAGATACGATCTATCTGGATCTAAAGTGTCAATTCCAACAAATATTGAACTAAAAAAAATTCTTGCTTTCGAAATGGTTTGCCGTCTGAGATGAATCTATTATTTCGATTTGTTATTTGTTATTGAATTGCGTGCACATAAAGACCATAAAAAGAGTTTCGTTTTATGGTTCTTTCATATACGTTTTCTTTAATTGAATGAACGTTCTGATTCTCAATTTATCAAAATACTTCAATTGGTACACGCAAGAAATAGGCTAATTCAGCAGCCTTTTGTTCAATTTCTCGTGGAGTCAAATTCTCATCAGTACGGGTCAAGGGAATGGACCCCTGGCCTCGGATGTCCATATAAAGAACACGACGAGCATAAATACCCTCTTTAACTTCTATTCTAACGGACTGAATATCTTTTATAAGGAATCGGAGGAATATGCGACGATTTTTTCCCGGAAATCCCCAACGAAAGATACAGACTATTCCCTCCTTTCTATCGAATCGATCATAACCACTACCTACATTCCAGGAAATTGTGCACCACAAATAAGAGCTAATAAAGAGACCCGCAATTCCGTAGAAAGACATCACGATTCCTTGTGGAAAAAAAATGATTTGCTGAGGCGGAAAAAAAGATAGCAAATTTCTACCAAGATAACTGGAAGTTCCAACTAATAAGAAGCCTAATGAACCTAAAAAAAGGATCAAGGCCCAGCAGAAATTACTTATTTTTCGAGACCCCGTTATAAGTTCTATCCATATATCGTCTGATCGCCAAGTCATACTTTACTCGATTGCATTTTATTGGAATTGAGATAATACCCCAGAAAAATTTGACTTTACTTTTTTGTTTCCGAAGTAACTCTCATCAACTAGCACTAGTTTGAGGTGAACTAGCACTAGTTTGATGTCAACCTTTAGGAGTAATTCATCAAATTGGTTAAATCTAAAATAATAACATACTCTTTATTTAATACGATCCCACTATACATATCGATATACATATAGATTCACCGACTACATTTCAGCCATCCAGAGATCCTGATCTATTTGAAAATTGCTAGAATTGATATATCCATATATCATGTTTCTGCGGGCATAAGAGTTTTTTCCTTTATGTTCGGTGGAAATCACATGTTATACTATACTCCAATAAATAGATATCCGTGTTATGATACAAGTCCACGTTTTCAAAAAAAAAATGGATGAGATTGGGTCCCAACGGATCTAAACAATCTTGTTTTTTTGAACATGAAGAAATAAAGAAGCCATTGCAATTGCCGGAAAGACTAGGCCTACTAACGGCACAAAAATAGATGGAAGGTTCAAATTTGTCATAGAAGGGGTACCTCGATTTACTATTTGTATCTGTTATTATGTTATTATATAAATAAAGATATCTTGTAATAATTATAATTAAATTAAGAATTTGAATTCTAATTAGATATTAGATAATATTTATTATTAATAGAATTTGAAGAATTTGAAATTCTTAGTATAGATCGAAGTATCGATATATCTAAATCTAACTGAGTACGTATAATAAGAATAAGTGCAAAGAATGTAGAACTGTAGAACTAAATAAATGGACTTATTCATCTCCTCCATGAGAAAGATATGTATGATAATAAACTTTATTATTTTTCTTCATTTCTTTGTCTTTTGTTCTTGTCTTCTACTTTTCTAAAAATAGATAAAGAGTTTTTTACAGATTATCGACGGATTCCTTCGAATCCGACCCAACATGGATTTTTAGCTAAAATGGTTTTTCGGTAGATAGAGAAAGATACAAAACTCTATTATCTCTATTGAAATTTCAAATTATATACCTAAGACAAGACCAAATTCGTTTTATTTTACTAATTTCACGAAAGGAAGAACTCACTCTTGGTGATAAAGGTTTCTTGATTCGTAATCAGGAATATAGGTCAAAAAAAGAGTTATCCTCAACTTTCGTTTTAATTCTTTCTACAATTCGATCTTCTATCACCAAAGAAAAGGCCATTATTATCTTATTTACTTTGATTCCGATAAACTAACTACTTTTTGCTACAAACACAAAAAAAATAATTGAACTTAGTGCTCTACTTGATTTTGCTTGACTTTTGATTCAAAGGAAAAAAGGCGTGGAGCTTAAATAACTCACTCAGAACGCTTTTTAAAAGATTACGTGGTACAATTAGGTCGAATAAACCCTTCTGGAATAAGTATTCAGCTGCTTGTGAACCTTCGGGTACTGTTTTATTCAATGTTTGTTCAATTACTCTTTTACCTGCAAATGCAATGTAGGCATTGGGTTCGGCAATAATGATATCCCCCAACATACCAAAACTAGCTGTCACTCCACCAGTTGTCGGAGATGTAAGGATTGATACATAAAATAATTTTTTATTTAATTGATAATCATATAAAGCAGACGATATTTTAGCCATTTGCATCAAGCTCAAACTTCCTTCCTGCATGCGCGCCCCCCCAGAAGCACACACTATCATAAGAGGTAAATTTTGATTGGCA